AATGATCCACAAAGAAGAGCCGCATAGCTCAATATCATCATACTTACGTGCATTATTAACCACTCCGATTGTAGAGCAGGTACTAATATTGCGGGTTTACGTATTTCAGTTAAAAGACCCGAAGTAGCAAAGCCTTGGGTAAAAATAGTACTTGAGGCAGTTATTGTGGTTAAATAATTTTTTCTTATTTTGAAATAAGGGACTATATGAATAAGGGAGAAACTCCATGAAAGAAAGATTAATGATTCATATAAATCACTTAGTGGGAAATGGCCCGAATAAATCCAACGAGTGATTAATAATCCTGTTAGACATAAAAAAGTAACTATCATCCCCTTTTCTGACGAATCATATGGTTTTATGATTTCATTGCCCAATAAGGTTATCAAATTAATTGTAATTACAATTGAAACAATCGAAAAGGAAATATGAGTGAATATATGCTCTAAAGTTGAAAATATCATAAAAATGAAAAAAGGGAGGGAATCCCCTAAATTAATATTAATTAAGAATTATAAATCGGGAATTGAATTTATTTTTATTATAGGATCTATTGGGTCTGTTTTAGAAGATGGCATGCCGCCACTCGGACTCGAACCGAGATGCTCTAGCACTGCTTCCTAAGAGCAGCGTGTCTACCGATTTCACCATAGCGGCTTGCTCGAACTAATAATAGCCTATTTCTATTCAATCGTCGAGATTGAACAAGTCAATTCAATCAAATAAGTTTTTTAGTAAAGATTCAAATTCATAAAAAAAATGAGTTCAAAAGTCAATTTGAAGGTTCATTAGTTTCATTTCTTTTTAGGGTGTCCGATTTATTTCTCTTTTATCTTAGGGCTTTGACGTAGTTTATCCTATTCTAAAATCTAAAATCCAACTTTTGCAAGTAGATAATTCTCTCGATAAAAGAAAAAAACTGTTTTCATTTTTTTACTTTTATTGATACTTCATTATTTCTCGTTTATCTGATTTCATAAATTTCAAACAAAAAATAATTTTTCTCAATGAATCCAAAATATGGTTATTTTGGATTACTCCAAATTGACACATTAGTTGTACATAATATCTCAACAATGAAGTTTTTTATTGATTGGGCTCAAAATTGGAGATATATGGTAAATACATTCCATATAGTAATTACTAAAAATTATAAATTAATCAGAAAGTTATCCAAAATTTTTTAACATGGAATCCATTAGTTTCAACAATCCATTTATTTGAACTAAAAATATTATATCTGCCCTTCTCGAGAAAGAGAAAAATTTTTCATTTTTGTAAAGGTCGATGGGGAAAATAAGACTCCCCACCACAAAAATCTTAGTGAAAATCTACTACAAAGAAATAAAAAATCTTTTATTTTTTTCTTTATTCTTCTTTTTTTTAGAATTCAGCAAACAGAAGAATTCTTTTTTTTAGACATCTTATAAGATGGAAACCTGGTCTATTTCATATTGATTAGAATAGGGACTGCCAATTGTGAATTTTATATTAACAAATTATTGAGCCAATTTTTGAGTCAAATCCATTCCGATTATTCCAATAGTTTAGGACTTATTTGTTTGTCGTACAAAAAAACTTTTTGAATTCCCGGTAGAAAGAGATTTCCCTAATGACAAAGCTTTTAACGCCGCCCAATATCCTTTCCTTTTCCAAATATTTTTACGAATACGCTTTTTTGATATAGAAGTACGTTTTTTTGGAACTGCCATTTTCAAATCATTGTTATAGTTGGATGTGAAAGACATCTATTGTTCAAAACAAATTATTATTTCTTTTTCATTATCTATTTTTTCTAGAAATAATATTCTCTTCATAAAAAAGAAATATAGAATAGATATGTGAAAGATCCGTGAAAATGGGATCAAAAATTACTCGAAATAACAAAATTTTGATTCCATACAATATTCTAAAATCAAAAATTTTTGGTTTGGAACTCTTAGTTCTCGTTCTTTATCTCTCAAATTTATATCTTTAGAATCTGCAGAATCTGCTAGGTCATAGAAATCAAACTTAATGATTTAATAAAATAAAGAAAGAACCTAAAAGACCTTGATTTTCGTCATTCTATACTTTATTTACATTTAATAAAATCCCTCAAAGGATTGTAAACTTTTGCCTAATCTAATAAAATAAAAAACTTGAGTCTTTTTTTAGTCAAACTCAAGAAAGGAATACACCTAAATTCAATTTTAAAATTCGAATGAGATTACTAATAAATCTGTTAAAGGATACGTGGTTTGATAAAAAAATATCTCAGTCGTTTTTTAGCCTTTCTCGATAAAAAAAGTTCATTTTAGATCTATAATATTCTAACGTTTACTAAGAAATCGTTTTGATTGAAATGGAAAACAATCAATCCCATAATGAATTAGTTAATGAGTTGAAAGAAACTAACTAAAATCAAGAGTTTTTATTTCATTAGACCTATGACCTTAGTTAATCCTATAATTCATATCAGCATCAAGTACTCTTTTTAGTGTAATTTTTTATCCTTGCT